TTTCCCTTCCAATATTTTTCTGTTGGAGCTTCCCTCATTCCTTTTATCGAGCATAATGATGCGAATAGGGCTTTAATGAGTTCTAATATGCAACGTCAAGCAGTTCCTCTTTCTAGGTCTGAGAAGTGCATTGTTGGAACCGGATTAGAAAGGCAAGTGGCTCTAGATTCAGGGGTTCTCGCTATAGCCAAACATGAGGGAAAGATAATTTCTTACAATACTAACAGGATCCTTTTCTCAGGTAATGGAGAGACTCGAAGCATTCCATTAATTATGTATGAACGTTCCAATAAAAATACTTGTATGCACCAAAAACCCCTGGTTCAGCAGAGTAAATGCATTAAAAAGGGACAAATTTTATCGGATGGTGCCGCTATCGTTGGTGGGGAACTCGCTTTGGGAAAAAACGTATTAGTAGCTTATATGCCGTGGGAAGGTTACAATTTTGAGGATGCGGTACTTATTAGTGAACGTCTGGTATATGCAGATATTTATACTTCTTTTCACATCCGTAAATACGAAATTCAGACTCATGTGACAAGTCAAGGAGCCGAAAGGATCACTAATGAAATACCCCATTTAGAAGCCCGTTTACTCCGCAATTTAGACAAAAATGGAATTGTGATGCTTGGGTCTTGGGTTGAGACGGGCGAGATTTTAGTAGGTAAATTAACGCCTCAGATGGCGAAAGAATCATCGTATGCCCCGGAAGATAGATTATTACGAGCCATACTGGGCATTCAGGTATCCACTTCAAAGGAAACTTGCTTAAAACTCCCTATAGGTGGTAGGGGTCGAGTTATTGATGTGAGATGGATCCGGAAAAAGGGGAGTTCTAGTTATAATCCAGAAATTATTCGTGTATATATCTCACAGAAACGTGAAATCAAAGTAGGTGATAAAGTAGCTGGAAGACATGGAAATAAGGGTATTATTTCGAAAATTTTATCTAGACAAGATATGCCTTATTTGCAAGATGGAAGACCTGTTGATATGGTCTTCAATCCATTAGGAGTCCCTTCACGAATGAATGTAGGACAGATATTTGAATGCTCGCTGGGGTTAGCGGGTAGTCTACTAGACAGACAGTATCGAATAGCACCTTTTGATGAGAGATATGAACAAGAGGCTTCGAGAAAACTAGTCTTTTCGGAATTATATGAAGCTAGTAAGACAACAGGGAACCCTTGGGTATTTGAACCCGAATATCCGGGAAAAAGTAGAATATTTGATGGAAGAACGGGCCAGCCTTTTGAACAGCCTGTTATAATAGGAAAGCCCTATATCTTGAAATTAATTCATCAAGTGGATGATAAAATCCACGGACGTTCCAGCGGCCATTATGCACTTGTTACACAACAACCCCTTAGAGGAAGAGCTAAGCAAGGGGGGCAGCGGGTGGGAGAAATGGAAGTTTGGGCTCTAGAGGGATTTGGTGTTGCTCATATTTTACAAGAAATGCTTACTTATAAATCTGATCATATTAGAGCTCGCCAGGAAATACTTGGGACTACGCTCGTTGGCGGAATAATACCTAACCCTGAGGATGCTCCAGAATCTTTTAGATTGCTCGTTCGAGAACTACGATCTTTGGCTCTGGAACTGAACCATTTTCTTGTCTCGGAGAAAAATTTCCGAATTAATAGAAAGGAAGCTTAATCGAAATGAATCTGAACGAATCAGAATTTTTCTTCTATGATCGATCGGTATAAACATCAACAACTCCGAATTGGATCAGTTTCACCTCAACAAATAAGTGCTTGGGCCACTAAAATTCTACCAAATGGAGAAATAGTTGGAGAAGTGACAAAACCTTATACTTTTCATTACAAAACAAATAAACCGGAAAAAGATGGATTATTTTGTGAAAGAATTTTTGGGCCTATAAAAAGTGGGATTTGTGCTTGTGGAAATTATCGAGTAATCGGAGATGAAAAAGACGACTTGAAATTTTGTGAACAATGCGGAGTCGAATTTGTTGATTCTCGAGTACGAAGATATCAAATGGGCTACATCAAACTGGCATGCCCAGTAACTCACGTGTGGTATTTGAAACGTCTTCCAAGTTATCTCGCGAATCTTTTAGATAAACCTCTTAAAGAATTAGAAGGCCTAGTATATTGCGATGTGTGATTTGCTCGAAATTCTTTTTTTTACAGACTTGGAATTAGTATCTGTCATCCCATTCAATCCGATTGGGATGCCCTGGCTCTGACATGTTTCTTGGGGGAGTAATATGAAGCTCAGACTTTTAGGTGTGTTCGATACTCCTACATAAAAGGGAAATGAATCTATGGTCAATTACGTAACAAAAAAATAGGAATTTTATAGTTGTACCTCGTGAAAAAGGCTTTTTTCATTAACCAGTCCCTTTCTTTTAGGAAGAAATTCTGTTCAAGTAAGCCAGTATGTCATGGTTTCAGGAGTCTATCCATCGCATATAGATTTTAAGGGTATCATGCCATAACCGTCGAGGTGAAGTCGGGACCTAAAAGATTGA